GAGAGACAGATAAGATATCCAGGCACAGCGGCATTTTTATACCACCAGAAACGGAAAAAAAAAATTATAAAGAATCAAAAAAATGGAAAAATTGGATCTATGTTCAACGGATCACACCTACCAAGAAAAAGTATTTTGTTTTGGTTCGACCCGTAGTCACATATGAAATATCCGATGGGATAAATTTAGCAACACTTTTCCCTCGTGATATCTTGCAGGAAAAGGATAATGTCCAATTTAGAGTTGTCAATTATATCCTTTATGGAAATGGCAAGTCAATTCGAGGAATTTATCACACAAGTATTCAATTAGTTCGGACTTGCTTAGTATTGAATTGGGACCAAGAACAAAATGGTTCTATAGAAGAGGTTCATGCTTCCTTTGTTGAGGTAAGGGCAAATGATCTAATTCGCGATTTCATAAGAATTGAGTTAGTCAAGTCCACTATTTCGTATACCGGAAAAAGGTATGATAGGGCAAGTTCCGGATTGATTCCCGATAATGGATTAGATTGCACCAATATCAATCCTTTTTATTCCAAGGCGAAGATTCAATCACTTAGCCAACATCAAGGAACTATTGGTATGTTGTTGAATCGAAATAAGGAATGCCAATCTTTGCTAATTTTGTCATCATCCAATTGTTCTCGAATTGGTCCATTCAATAGTTCGAAATATAACAATGTGACAAAAGAATCGGATCCCCTAATTCCAATTAGGGATTATTTGGGTCCCTTAGGCGCTATTGTACCTAAAATATCGAATTTTTATTCATCTTACCATTTAATAACTCATAATCAGATCGTGTTAAAGAAATATTTGCTACTTGACAATTTGAAACAGATTTTCCAAGTACTTCAAGTACTTAAATACTGTTTAATAGATGAAAATAGGAGGATTTATAATCCCGATCTATGCAGTAACATCGTTTTGAACCCATTCCATTTGAATTGGTGCTTTCTCCATCATGATTATTGTGAAGAGACATCGATCAAAATTAGCCTTGGACAATTTATTTGTGAAAATGTATGTCTATTTAAATACGAACCACACGTAAAAAAATCTGGTCAAATTTTAATTGTTAATGTCGACTTTTTAGTTATAAGATCGGCTAAGTCTTATTTGGCTACTCCTGGAGCAACTGTTCATGGTCATTATGGGAAAATCCTTTACAAAGGAGATACATTAGTTACATTTATATATGAAAAATCGAGATCTGGTGACATAACGCAAGGTCTTCCAAAAGTAGAACAAATCTTAGAAGTGCGTTCGATTGATTCAATATCGATGAACCTCGAAAGGAGAGTTGAAGGTTGGAACGAGCGTATACCAAGAATTCTTGGGATCCCCTGGGGGTTTTTGATTGGAGCTGAGCTAACCATAGCCCAAAGTCGTATCTCTTTGGTTAATAAGATCCAAAAGGTTTATCGATCCCAGGGGGTACAGATCCATAATAGACATATAGAGATTATTGTACGTCAAGTAACATCAAAAGTGTTGGTTTCAGAAGATGGAATGTCTAATGTTTTTTCGCCTGGAGAATTAATCGGATTGTTGCGAGCGGAACGAGCAGGGCGCGCTTTGGACGAATCAATCTGTTATCGGGCAATCTCATTGGGAATAACAAGAGCGTCTCTGAATACTCAAAGTTTCATATCCGAAGCAAGTTTTCAAGAAACCGCTCGAGTTTTAGCAAAAGCTGCTCTACGAGGTCGTATTGATTGGTTGAAAGGCCTGAAAGAGAACGTTGTTCTGGGGGGGATTATACCTGTTGGTACCGGATTCCAAAAATTTGTGCACCGTTCAAGGCAAGACAAAAACATTTATTTGGAAATCAAAAGAAAAAATCTATTCGAGTTGGAAATGAGAGATATTTTGTTACACCATAGAGAATTATTTTGTTCTTACGCGACAAACAATTTCCATGAGACAAATTTACATGAGACATCAGAACAATCATTTATGTGATTTAATGATTCCTAAGAGCGGATTCATTTTCACTTTAACTATCTTTTAACTATACTGGTCTGATTATTGATTTGGTAATAAATAAAATAAGTAATTAAAAAAAAAATTATGGTTTGTGCCGTGTATCAATGGTCAATCCCCGGTAGAAGGTTCCATCGGAACTATTATTTATTTCAAGGTACCTCGTCTCTTTGTTAATAATACGAAAAAGAAAAAACAAAAAGGAAGTGTGGGAAAAAATGACAAGAAGATATTGGAACATCAATTTGGAAGAGATGATGGAAGCAGGAGTTCATTTTGGTCATGGTACTAAGAAATGGAATCCTAGAATGGCCCCTTACATTTCTGCAAAGCGTAAAGGTATTCATATTACAAATCTCGCTAGAACTGCTCGTTTTTTATCAGAAGCCTGTGATTTAGTTTTTGATGCAGCAAGTAGGGGAAAAAACTTCTTAATCGTCGGTACCAAAAATAAAGCATCGGATTCAGTAGCATCAGCTGCAATAAGGGCTCGGTCTCATTTTATTAATCAAAAATGGCTCGGTGGTATGTTAACGAATTGGTCCACTACGGAAACGAGACTTTATAAGTTCAGGGACTTAAGAGCAGAAGAAAAGATGGGGAAACTCAACCGTCTCCCCAAAAGAGATGCAGCAATGTTGAAGAGAAAATTATCTACCTTGCAAACATATCTCGGTGGGATCAAATATATGACGGGATTGCCTGATATTGTGATCATCGTTGATCAGCAAGAAGAATATACGGCTCTTCGAGAATGTGCCATTTTGGGGATTCCAACGATTTGTTTAATCGATACAAATTGTGACCCAGATCTTGCAGATATTTCGATTCCAGCCAACGATGACGCTATAGCTTCAATTCGATTGATTCTTAACAAATTAGTATCCGCAATTTGTGAAGGTCGTTCTAGCTATATAAGAAATCGTTGATTATGATTAAGATTAAGAATAATAAAATTAGTTAATGTTAATTATTGGGCAACTCCATAGATTTATTGGATCGGTTACTTTTTTTTGAATAAAAAAAAAAAAAGAACTGGGGATATTGATATATATTATGATGTTATGTGATTTCTTGGTATCCTAAATATATGATTAATGATTCAAGTTGGTGAGTTGAGAAAGAAATGGTTGAATCAAACTAATTCCTTTTTTGAAGTTCAATTTCTATCAGAGGACAATATGAATGTTATACCATGTTACATTAAAACACTCAAGGGGTTATACGATATATCGGGTGTAGAAGTAGGCCAACATTTCTATTGGCAAATAGGAGGTTTACAAATCCATGCCCAAGTACTTATCACTTCTTGGGTCGTAATTGCTATCTTGTTAGGTTCAGCCATCATAGCTGTTCGGAATCCACAAACCATTCCGACCGACGGTCAGAATTTCTTTGAATATGTCCTTGAATTTATTCGAGACTTGAGCAAAACCCAGATTGGAGAAGAATATGGACCTTGGGTTCCTTTTATTGGAACTATGTTCCTATTTATTTTTGTTTCTAATTGGTCAGGTGCCCTTTTACCTTGGAAAATCATACAGTTACCTCATGGGGAGTTAGCTGCGCCCACGAATGATATAAATACTACTGTTGCTTTAGCTTTACCCACGTCAGTGGCATATTTTTATGCAGGTCTTACCAAAAAAGGGTTGGGTTATTTCGAGAAATACATCAAACCAACTCCAATACTTTTACCAATTAACATCCTAGAAGATTTCACAAAACCCTTATCTCTTAGTTTTCGACTTTTCGGGAATATATTGGCTGATGAATTAGTAGTTGTTGTTCTTGTTTCTTTAGTCCCTTCAGTAGTTCCTATACCTGTCATGTTTCTTGGATTATTTACAAGTGGTATTCAAGCTCTTATTTTTGCAACGTTAGCCGCGGCTTATATAGGTGAATCCATGGAGGGTCATCATTGACTAGTTTTCGAAATAGTCTTTTTTTTTTTTTAGCTTATCCCAATTCATGCATGGTTCAAGATAATCTGCTTGGTTGGAGAACATAATAGATATAAATACGTATGAATATATGACCTAGAGTCGTAGGAGAGAAGATGAACGATATTACGGAATTGTAAAAAAAAAAAAAGGATGGGTTGGGGAGGTCACACTAGATGTATGTAATGTCTATAAGTCCAGCCACTTTTTGTGTGGGTTTCGAGGAATGATTCTATAATCCGATTCAATATAAAATGTGGCCAGTTTACATTATGGAAGAAAGAAATGTATATGTAATATGTATATGTAATATTAGATATTCACTAGTTATATAGTCCTATCTATATATAAATAGAAGTCCTTATGCCTTACCTATATACTAACTAACTATATATATATCTAACTATATGCTATATATATGTAATATATATATAGCAATATATATTGCTATCTATATATATAGCAAAATAAATAAAAAATATATATATGTATTGATATACATATTGATATCGTTATATTGATATATTGATATCGTTGATATCGATCATATTGATATCCATTGCATATATTGATTTGATTGCAGTTTACTGCATTTAGATTAGATGGATTACAAGATAAGTCAAGTCCTTTCTTCTGTTTCATTTGTGATTGTGGATTGGATGAAAAAACAGATGAACTCAAGGATATAGAAGAGTAAAGAACGAAGGATGGAATGAAAGAATGGTTGGAAAGAAAGAAATGCAATAACTAGAGCCGTATGTATATGGATTTACAAAAACTTCATCATGGGTAGAAACAAAAAACGAGATATCGAAGTAGTTCTGACGATTCAGTAATATTATCATTAGTTTTGAGTTACTCCGACCCAATAGATCTTAATGATCAAACTTAATGATAAAATTAAGTAATAATTCATTGGTTGATTGTATCATTAACCATTTTTTTTTTTGTGCGAGGAACTTACCATGAATCCACTGATTTCTGCCGCTTCCGTTATTGCTGCTGGATTGGCTGTAGGACTTGCTTCTATTGGACCCGGAGTTGGTCAAGGTACTGCTGCAGGCCAAGC